GCCCTTTCTTGTTAGAAGGGATTCCCCTATTCATACCTGACCAATATGAAAATAGTGATATACATCTCTTCATATTACGCTCCATAATCCTATACTTTGATTTTATCTGGTTGGAGGTAGAAGGTTAGCTTGACAGCCCAGAGAGCAAGCCACCCAGTCTTTGTTACGCCCGTGTCTTTCTCTTCGGAATGAGGAAGGTGATTACCCACCTTTTTGAGTTGGATAGTGGTCGCTAAGTTAATCCTCTCTTGTGTTTATGGTTTGGTACAATTTACTAGAATCAAAAGCCAAAGAAAGTCCCCGTTTGGATCATACGTTTGGCCAAGAATCAGAGACAGTTCCTGGTTCCCTTCCCATGATAAGTCGCCCCCTCTACTAAACATTTCATGCGATGGCTGACTACCTCAGGAACTGGCCTCTCGCAAGATTTGTATCATTCCCAGCGTGGTATGTTCTTCACATTCGGGATTGAAATAACATTTGTAACGTTACCATATATTTGGCCACATACCGAGACAGATATAGCTCAAGTGAGGTTGAGCCATCTTCCGGGTCCGGATATGGTTCAGCATCGGGCACAGTTCCAAGATTTCCCCCATCTGCTAAGCTCGGTGGGTAGGTCTCAAAGGCCATCCCTAAATTCGATTCTAATCGTCTTTCCCGCGGTAAACGGCAAAGGTTGAAAGGCAACAGAAGCCTATCTTACCATCCGGTTGAAGCATAACTATACCCTGTTTACCCTGCTACGAGGGCGGGGATAGCTGATTGCTTTCTCCAAAAGCGGATTTGGCAAATAGGGTCGATACCCAGCAACAGCGGCAGGGGCGGGTGCAAGGAGAATGGAGTTTCAGTTCAGAATCGAGCAATTCTGGTGCCGTCTCAGAACCAATTGATCCAGTCGAAGAGGCGGTAGAGGGGGCAGCTAGAGTAGAAATATCATATAATCGCCTACGCTTGTTGCTGAAAAACGCAGTATTAGCGAGCCCCACCTTTAGTCGTATTAGTTGTAAGTCGTAGCGCGTCACGGCATCCCACGGCAACATGGAATCCTCTCCTTGTCATCCGAGTCACTTCAGCCAACACTTTTGTAGCTTTTCAGCCAGATGAAAGCCGTATCTTACAAGGTTCTCGCTCTATAGTAGTACGATTGTCGGCATTAGCTTTAGCTGCTTTTGGAGTGTAAGGAATAGAGTCCCGTCAGCTTAGGGCTGCAAACGCGGCAACATTGAATGAGCTTCCCTTTCAAGAAGAAAGAGTGAAACGGACTGTGGTTGTTTGCTTTCGCCTTCGGATAAGACCAGTAGTGATAACCTCTTCCTGTAGCTTCTGTCGCTTCTGCTTTCAGACTTCAAGCTGTTAGTACGACTACTGGCATTAGCAGCTTGAGTATCGGCATTCGCCTTTGCAGCTGTTAGGCAAGTGGTACCTTCTGAGTCCGGAGGAGCAAGCGAAGACGTAACGCTAAAGGTTGCAGGTAGAGGTAGAGCAGCTAGGGCAGCTCAGTAAGGCAGCTACTGCAGCTATCCTAACCACATCAAGCTTTGTCAACATGAATTGGTCAATAGATTCGGCAAGATAGATTATAGCTCTCACTCGAACATGGACTTCCCTGTACTAACAGCAGAGGGCCACCCTACCAGCTGCTAGCGCTGCCCGACCAGAGCTAGCTACTAGAGATGCTACAAGCCGAGCTGCTAGACAAGAACTGCTAGCTCCATTAGCTGCTTTTGCCAACTAGAGCTACTAGAACTATCGCTACTAGTCTTGTCTTGTCTTTGTAGTCCGATGCCGAACTTCGTCAGTTGGAATCATGAAATACGCACAATCATAGCGAATCCCATCCTCAGCTAAAGGGAAGAGAGGTAGAACCTGCCCTAAAGGTAGACGCTGGCATGAAAGAGCAAAGCAGGCATTAAGGCAAGAGCTGTTATGGTTCGGTCAGTGCTGGGGTAAGTTCCTTCCGTCCGTCCCTTTTGTAAGTGTAAGTAAGTAAGTTGACTTACGAATCGAGTCGATGCGTCATTGCCTGGGCCTAGCAAGGCAGGTTCTTCGGAACGAGATCAATAGGAGGATCGGACCCGGAATCAAGGAATTGTCTCAATGGATCGAGATAATGGGCCTAGCTTGCCCTTTCTCTTGTTCGGATACAGCACTTCAGGATTAATGACATCCAGCTTTATACCAATGATCGTTATTTTTGGTTACCCGGTTTATCCTACGCGATTACATCCGGGTCAGTCTCTTTACCTTACCCGACAAACGGAAAACCTAAGTTTGTTTGATCTGAAATCAAAGTCTTTGGGTACGTTGTCCTTCTCTGAAATGGGAGAATCAACTTGCTGGTGGATTTCGTGCTTTCTTTTTTTCTAAAACATCAAAAATCTCAGTCAATTCCAACCATCGATGCAATCCAAATTTACGATCATCTATTCATTAATGCCCATGACCCCATACAGTCCAAGGGCCAGAACCTGGGCCACAAACCATCTCTATCCATAACGAACCTATCACCACGATGTACCCAATAACATACCTTGACCAGCAGGACCCATCCATCCCAATCACTACGACGAGTCAATAAAAACCTTCCTATTCTCCACTGCCCCTCCGGCCCTGCCCAACAATGCCCCAGTCTACAGCTTCATGCCCTTTGATACATCCTATCGTCGCGCACACCTAATGAACCTAGCATCCTATGCATCTCTTGTCCATTCTGCGTCCATCCCCTCCCGTAAAAAGTACAATCCTGAAGGAAGCTAATTCGATCCTATAGGAATCCTATAGTCAGTACTGCTTATTCCAAGCAATCGAATCAGCGAAAGCCAAAATGATGATTCCTCTCGATGATAATGCCAGAATTTAGTATATCTATTCTGCATCCTTCGCTCACCGGTTGAAACAAACATGGAAAGACCCATTTGACCCAGAGCCCTTAGTTCCGGGCCGAGTAAGAAAGCCGAAGCACATCTATATCCAAATCAGCCGGTGACCAGTATAATCCAATGAATCGCTTGATCCTGCATAGGCAAGAGCATATTGAATGGACTTAGTTACCCCAAGGATCCTAGATCAGAATAAGTTGATCCCGCATAGGTAGAGGCAAGAGCCGCAGAGGCGGGGGGAGGAGAGAGAAATCTGCCTATGTGGTGGTTGTCTTTGCCGTAAAGGATCCCGGGCACTCAGCCCGCAGAGACTTTGACCCTGTGAACAAGAGGCACGCACATTAGCAGCGACTGAGTTGAAAAAAGAAAGGCTCTTTCTCAGTCAACAAAGTCAAGGGATCTGCTGCACCGAAGCATGGGAAGGAGCTGGTTCATGAGTTAGGCCGGGTTTTGAGAGCTACCATCTGTCAATCACATGATGAAAAAAAAAAGTAGGAAGACTCTTGCTGGATCATCGCTTCTTGGAAGACTGACTAATGCGGGAACACCACTTCTAGTAATTATGCCGGAGCACCTATTCCAGGAAGAGATCCTAATCTCGGAACTGAGCTTTTTGAAAGAAAATAAGATTGGGACTTGCTCTTAAACATTGGAATCAATCAGAGGTGGAGCTGCAGGGACTGATTTCTTCTGCGACTAGGTCTGCTGAAACTGGAACAAGCTCGACCCTTTTTCCAGCTTCTTTATCTTTCACTTCATCGACTAGCCCTGCCTTTCCCATTGCTCCTGTCTTTCCTTCTACCTCTGCTGCTTATGGCTTAGGGCCACCCCCCTCTCCCACTGGTGGTGTGGTTATGTTGAGGCTTGATATTGATATGCTACTGATGAATCTCTTCCTGTTGTTTCCGGACTTCCTGCTTCTCTTCTCAGTGAAGCCTCGTTGTCCTCGAGACGGGAAGCTGTCGGCATAAAAGCAATGGCTTTCCTTCCAACCCATTGATTCATACCTCGGGACGGGATTCACCGACCATCCATCCACCCGGATCAGAAAAGATTGAAGTGAGGATCCAATCATTTCAATATCTGCTGTTGAGGACTCGATTCCAGGCATGAAAGCCTCAAATCTTTCCTGTCTTCTTCGGATTCCTAGTTTATTAACATCTCTTGCTATTGCCTTATGTGTAGGAGGTTGTCGCTCTTTGGGCGCAAGAGGAGTTGCTGTAAGTCGAGCTCCTTGCTAGCTAGCGATTGCTTTCCTCCTTTGTTGCTTTCTTTCGACTTACAAAGTAGCTTAACTCCCTTCGTTCTTAGAGAGAGTGGAGCGAGGAGGGGCTCTCTTTAGGGAAGCCCAGCGTAACGGCTTAAGTGATTGTGCATGGCAGCTTCGCTCTGAAGGAGTTGCTGCATTTCTTCTTGCCAGCTGCTAGCGATTGAGTTCCTCAACGGCTAGCTCCGCTATGCCTACTCTCTGCCGATGAAGACATTGGAGACATATCACACTTTATATGATTTAAAGGCATGATCTCAAAGTCTGTCTACTCGTATTGCGGACTTGGAGGCCTCGAAAGATCTACTTTCTTGATCCAGTCCCAGGAGGAGGAGGTGGCGAAGGCCGAACAACGACTATTCCAGCGAATTCTGGTTTTTTTATTAATTTTTTAGCGGAGGCTAGCCAGAAAGTTTCCGAGGCCAGGGCTTCACTAGAAGCGAGCAAGGCTTCTCGTCAGACGGCGATTGATGATCTTCACGTCGCTAGAGCTGAACGGATGAGTCTGAATACCGAGGCTAACGCTGCTGAGACGGCATCCAAGAGAGCTGATCTTGAGAAGGCTCGGGAGGCTTGGCTTAGAGGGAATAGGGGCGTAACGGTTTCACGATGAGTTATAGCTCTTATCTTAAATATATGCCTTTATGCGATCAGAGTGTCAAGTTTTCAGGCAGCAAGGCTGATCACATTATTCATATATACATATATATATAGAAAAGCTTTATCCTTTAGGCTTGCTACCGCCTATTAGAGTAAGGGGGCAGCAAACGAAGGAGCAAGTGGAGGCGACCGATACGGGAACGCGATAGAACACTAAAGGGTGCGCGATCTAGCTACGTGATGCTTGAGTGACGGGATGAAACGTGTAGTTACGTCAGCTTCCTATTTCAATTACGTCAGGCGCCCCCCTTGTTTATATGGGGGGCTTTTAAGCTTAGGTTTAGCTTAAGCTTAGGGATTCGACGGTGTAGTGTAGTCAGGTCGAGCCGAGGAGGATACGACCGATAGGGGTTAACGACCTTACGGTTGTTTAGCGCACTCCGCTTATTGATGTAGTTACGTCAGGTGAATCTCTCTTCTCTCCCTTGCCACGATTTACTTGAATCAGGTTTTTCTTCTTCCTTTTCCCTCTCTTCCATACATTACATTACTCATGGCTGATTCTTCTTCACTCTCTTCAACATCTTCTTATTCTTTCTCTATTCCAAATATCTCTACCTTAGTCTCCATCAAACTCACTGAAACCCATTATCTTCTATGGAAAAGGAAAATCCAGCCATTCCTTATAGGCCAAAATCTTGGCTTTGGCCTTTCGTTGATGGATCGTTTCCTTGCCCTCCTCAATTTATCCCTTCTTATGATGCAATGAATCTCAACCCATCTTCTATTATACTTCATGGGTTCAAACTGATCAAACTGTCTAATCAATGCGACTCTCACCGAATCTGTTCTTGCTCAAGTCGTTGGTCTTCAAACAAACCTCGTGACGTTTGGTTTGGTCTTGTCTTCAACAAAATTTCTCTCAACAATCGCTTGCTAATGCTACAAATCTTCGCTTCCAACTTCTCTCCGGAAATCAATCTATTTCTCAATATCTTCAACATGCCAAAAATCTTGCAGATTCGTTGGCTGCTATCAACGAACCAGTCTCAAATGTTGACCTTGTTACCTCCGTTCTTCGTGGTCTTGGTCCAGATTATGCTATGCTAGTCACTGCTATCATCCCTCCCTTACCTTCTTTTCCCGATCTTCGTGCTCGATTGCTTTCCTTTGAGTCACAACTCACAACCCAAATTCCTTCTTCCAATTCTTCCCACCCTACTGCCTTTGTAACTACCCGTGGTCGTGGTCGATATGGACATGGTCGTGGTAGGGGTCGCGGGGACTCCTTCCGTGGTCGTGGTGGTCGTGCTATTCGCTTTGGACGAGGAGGTCGTGGATGTTTCTTCTCGAATTCTGGACTTCTAGGCCCTACCCCGTCATCCGACTTTGATGGACGACGTGTTCAATGCCAAGCCCAATTTGTGGAAAGTTTGTCCATTCTGCTGTCTCTTGTCGTTTTCGTTACGGCCGTTGACGATGATCTCTCCAAAAGTTTCGCTGGCATGCAGATTACTCACTCCTATGATTATGATCCCAACTGGTATCCGGACACTGGTTCGACTAATCATATGACTGGTGATGCTCGTTCTATGACTCAGAAATCTGAATATGTTGGCAATGATCAAGTTATGGTTGGTAACGGTGATTCCCTTCCCATTGCTAATTGGTACGGTTTCTCCTTCGGACCCTCGGGTTCTATTTCCTCTTTCGAGAGTGTTACATGTTCCTACCATGCATAAAAATTAGCTCTCAGTTGCTAAATTTACGAAAGATCATTTTGTAAGTTTCACACCGTTAAGGATCTGCGAACCGGGAAAATCTTGCTTCAAGGCCAATGTGAAGGAGATCTCTATCCTATCAAGCCGAATACAGCAACTATCCAGCCGAAGACAGGACCCTTCTCTGCCCTCTCTGCCTCTTCTGTTTCAGGCGATCTCTGGCATCACAGACTTGGACATCCTTCTTTTAAGATTTCAGATTTTACGTTTATTAATTTCCAAAAAGTTTCTAGACCTTCCTGCTAGAATTTCTTCTACTAATTTTTGCAAAGATTGTGCTATGGGAAAATCTACCCAACAGCCCTTTTCTATTGTTGACAGACGGGCTCATGTCCCTTTTTATTTAGTGCATTCTGATGTATGGATGTCTCCTATTTCTTCTGTTTCGAGTTTTCGCTATTATGTTATGTTTACGGATGATTGTACCCGATATTCATGGATTTATGCGACATAAAAATTCAGTGTTTTCTTGTTTCACTCGGTTTATGGCTTTTGTGGAAAATCTATTTGGTATGACACTCAAGATCTTTCAGAGTGATGGTGGTCGGGAATCTGATAACTCTAGTTTTCGCAGTGTTTGGGATGAAAAAGGGATTCACCATCGTTTGTTTTTCTTTTCCAAAGACACCACAGCAGAATGGTTTGGTTGAACGTAAACACCGCCATATTTCTGAGATGGGCCGTACGTTAATGATTGCATCCTCTGTACCTCTTTATTTTAGGGCTGAAGCTATTTGCACTTCTGTGTTTTTGATAAACCGGTTGCCTACGCCTACTTTGGGATGGCGTTCTCCTTTTGAAGCTCTTTTTGGTCGTCTACCAGATTACAAGGCCCTACGACCATTCGGGTGTGCGTGCTATCCCCACTTAGCACCCTATACCGCTCACAAGCTGGAACCTCGTTCTCGCCAATGTGTATTTTTGGGTTATAGCCCCAACAATAAAGGGTATCGCAGTCTCGATCCCTCTTCAGGCCGTGTTTTCATCTCCAGGCATGTGATCTTTGATGAATTATCATTTCCGTTTGCTACTATCCAGTCTCCAGGTTCTACTAATGGCACTTCTTATGATGATATGGTTTTCATCCCAGTGGTGCGTACTGAGGAGCGTGTCACCCCTGTTACTCCTCCGCCAGCAGCTCCTACTATGGCAGTTTCATCACCACTTCCTTCTAGTTTCCCTGCTCCAGTTGATATTACTCATGCCACTAATGCAACGACTTCGGCTGCTTCTAGCATTGCCGGTGATTCGATTACTATTCCTGCTATTGCTGTTTCAACAGCCCCTGAATTAAATAAATAGGTTCGAGATCCGCTTATAATGGATAGCCATAGTAATGGGATTGGGAATCCCCGGGAGAAGGAGTTCTTTCTGGCACTCCGGTAGCGGATTCCTTTCTATAAGGAGAAGTCTATACTGGCATTTCAATAGGTCAAGCAAGTCCGCTGGCAACCCTGTAGGCTATTGGCTTCTTCCTATATCCCTGTTCGGGCAAGCTTCCATTACCGAACCAAACAAGATTATTCCCTTAGTTCTACCTACCACCTTTTCACACTGTTTAAGGAGCAGCATCTATTGAGAGTGGATTGACGGTGTTGAGAGATTTCCAGCATAAGCAGTAGTGGAACCAGCATAATGAAAAAGCTAGCAAAAGGGCAGGCCCAGAGTCGGATTCAGCCAAATAGACAGAATGACAAGCATCATTACCCTTCGATAAATCCCATCGGCTCCACTCCCCTTAATGCGCAAATGGCTTAAAAAGCTTCCTTTATTCGTCATCCCAAGAAGAAAGAATCTCCTTATTTCCAGCTGTCCGAAGCTTCTAAGCAGGAATCGGCCATTCAGGGTACCCCTTTATGAGCAGCAATCCTGGAAGGAATTATTATCGCTTAGCGCTTGTGCTAAGGAAGGCGGTCTTTCTTTCTTTGTGGAAGGGAAGCTTGACTAAAAAGATGCTTAGTGGAGGAAAGAGATTCGAAGGTTCAGAGATGGACTATAGTTAACAATAGGCCGATAAAGATTAACCTTTTTATTTGAGCCTAACTATATATCTATATATTCTATATATTCTATATATAAGGGGGAGCATAGAGAGATTTAGTAAATGCTTGATCTGACCATAAAATAAGAATAGGTATGGTACTCAAGCGGAAGTGGAGCGAAATGCTTCCCTTGAAAGAAGCACAAGCGAAACGATACCTAGATCCGGCTGGGAAACTACAATCTTGCTTAGGTTACATTGGCAATAAGTACTTAAACCTTTTTCATTTTCTCCACTAAAGTTACTTGCCCCATGAGACAATGGACGCTTTTCATTCCTCTTTCGTCCTTTCCTTTTTTTATGGTTACCCGGAAGCAGTACCAAGTTAAGTTGACCTGGAATCGGTGTACCAAGTCAATTTAAAGTGAAGCTTTAAGAGTTTCACTTTTGATGGAAAATGAAGACTGATTCTCTCCATCTAGGAAAGAAAGCCTTAATTAAGGCCTTTCTTTCGGGCGATGATTCGATTCTTCTTAGCTTGGCCATTCGATTAAGGTTCTTTCGATCGAGAAAGAGAACTCTTATTCATCCGGAAGTGGCTGAACTAGCCTTTGGGCTTAAAAAAGCGCTGTCGCACCTTCACTCTTTGTATTTGTTGGCCTTACTAGCGCTACTGCTAATGTCGGCGTAAGGACTGTTTATTGGAGACTTACTTCTTGGGAGGCCTAAGGACTCTTCTTCTGTAACAGCTTTTTTCAACCGGTAAGAGGAATAGCCTATCTTCTATCTAACCTTGAGCCCGGTATCTTGATTGCAGCTACTTTGATTTAGCCCGAGCCGGTGCCGGGGCGTCTATTAAGAAGGGGATAGCCGGCTTATTTCGCTCCTAAATCAATTTAGCCTTTCTCCAGAACTTACTTCTTTACTAAAGTGTTGACTTGGTTCATAAAATCCTTCAATCTCGTACCTAGTCAAAGCGGTTTTAATCCCTAAAAACTCATTATATTGCCATTCTCGTAGCAACAATTGGGGTTTATTCTGTATAACGTACTCCCATTTCGTAGTACTAAACTTGGCCATCTAGGATCAATCCTTCCTGAACCAGGTCTTTTCACTTTGACTTCGCTTTCGGGTTCTTGCCCACGGATTGGGATCTATATCTATGTGATTTATGAGATCTTCAGCTGGCTCCATCTATTCATCTCTTTTTTCAAATGGATATTTAGGGATCTCTCTTGTTCATAGATCTTGAAACCAGATCAATATCCATTTCTCAATATATCTATCGATAGAAAGATATAGATCTCTATCTGGCTCCATATCTAAACCAACACTTTAAGGGCGTAACCAACGGAAGGGAAGGTTCTCACCCTGTCCCCGACATTGTTCTCCGACGATGTCCCCTGGGCGAAAGGGGGCACCATTCTCTTTCTTTCTTCAATCGTTCCGATCAGGACAAATGGGTTGGTTCGTTTCGTCCTCCTATCTACGCAATTCTCTGTCTTCGTTCGTGATCATGTTAGGCGAAAGGTAGAGGAGCGGCTGTGAAACGGCGATTCCCCCCTTTCCATTGAAGGGGGGAGGGCCTCCTTCCCCACCATTCCGCCCTATTATTGATAGGGATTTGACCGATGCTGAAGGTAGCTTGCTTACCAAGCCACCCGCTTGAGAAGCTAGTCGCCAGAAAGAAGCGACGAGGAAGCGAAGCTGTCGTAGAAGCTTTGCTTCCCCCCCCCCTGTAGTCGTAGTACTCGGCTCGTCGCTACTTTGATTCAAAAGGTAACCGACGGTTCCCGACTTTCTCCGGTTTCCGCAACCGTAACCATTTGTCACTCCGATTACTTCATCCATAAACCTTTTTGAAATAAGCTGGCATTCTAGAAGCGGTAGCTTCCCGCCTCCTTCATTCCTACTGCCTCCTTCGGTGAGAAGTTCCCTTCCCTTTTCTAAAATGCCAGATTGGTCTGCCTCAGAAAATGTACAAAGTGGACTGCTGTTTGGCTGACCCTTTTCTTCCCATTCGGGTTGGGTTGACCCAGAAGTCAAGTAAGAAGGAATGGAACCACCGGAGAGTCGTCTGCAGTTCACACTTGGGCAAAGACGACTGACTTTGGAAGCGGAACACGAACCGATTTCCGCTATTCCGGGTTCTTATTGAGCGTAGCGAAATAAAGGTTTATGATAAAGTCAGTGAAGTTTCTATGGTGTTCTACCTTTGCGTAGTCTCGGTCCACAGTGGAAGGCTCTGCACCTGAGCCTCGTTAGACTCAGCGGAAGTGTAAGGTGTAAGTGAAGAGAATAGAAGAGATGAAGTCCGTCCCTTACCTTAGCCTAGTCTATATCTACAGCTGACGCAACTCCGTACCGACGCCTCACTACTACTTATACTTAATTAATTTATTGAATTCTAATTAATTAACGGCTAAGCGATTTCATAACCTGAGCTTTCCTTAACCAGCTGACCCGACTTCGTAACCTTAAAGTACTTTCTTTCTTACTTTAGCATAGGCCTTCGCCACTTCAAACGGGCGCTTCGCCCCTATTTTCTTTTTTTCTTTTTTATTAGAAAGAACGGGGCCTTACTTATTCTGTTCAGGGGGGATGAAAGACAAAGAAAGGAATCAGGGGGCTTTATGATCGGAGAAAGGGAAGGGGCGTGGTTGGTGTGTCACTGGGTCGGTGGGGGAACCCGTAGGAAGGGGGGACGACCCGCCGAATTCACATCAGAAATCGCCAACATGAACACAAACGAAATCTTGAATTGCGTATAGAAACAAAACGAACCACTTCTATTCTCGGAGCTGAGGTATATGAAGAATGGCTTTTTGGTCCCTTTCGTCCAGTGGTTAGGACATCGTCTTTTCATGTCGAAGACACGGGTTCGATTCCCGTAAGGGATAGGTACTCATTCCCGGCCGCTTTCAGTTAGTGTTCATTGCTGAGTGATCGCTCGCTATCTGGCTGGAAAAGGTGGTCCGGAAGCTTCCTTTCTCCCAGCAAGCAAGACGAGATCACCACTTCTCTCAGTAATGGGCTTCCTCGAATTCATCCTTAGTCTTAGATGTCCTTTCATAGATTCCTCCGACAGACAGAATCTCCATGCATGCGTTCTTTCCCTCCGCCATACATCTCTTTTTTTCTTTTTTTTTTTCTGTTTTTGTTAGGCATTGAACCCCACCTTAGGTGCTGAGCGGTGTCCTCCCCTCCCTAATACCTAATACATAGTTCCGTCTATGGAGCCTAAAGCTTAAACCATGGCATGGCAGTAAGCAGTAAGTTGGCCTAGTCTCTCGCCCAGCCTTCGCCTAGTGGCCAAGTTGAAGCGTTCAACGGTTCTTCGGCCTACCACCTTTCTTTTTCATCAAGGTTGAGCTTGTTCAATTGAAGCTAATGCTATGCTGCCCTTTCCTTGTTCAAGAGAAAGCGAGGATTTTGAGTTACCGGCCCAAACAAAAGAGATTAGCCTCTTGATCGATCGATTGATTGGATCGAAGTACGAAGGGGTTGATTGAAGTGTGAGATCCGCCCAAGACTAAGGCCGAGCTACTAGCTGCTGCTGGATTGGACGTCTATCTATCTCACCACGCTCCCCTACTCCTATAAATAGAAAGGCCGGCGGAAGGAATGCTCTGCTCATCTTTCTTACGGCTCGTTACCGGTTCACCCCTTCGGCTTCTTCAATTCAAAAAAAAGGTAGTGTCTTTTTCTATTGGTAAATAGCGTCTTGAACCTTGAGTCATCAAAACCCTTGATATTCGTTGGCCGGGCAGAGGCGGAACCTGTTATGTCGCGGGATGCCCCATACGGGGATGACCTGGGAACAGCGGTATCTCCACCGACATCCCTCTTTCTTTCCTTCAAATCCCGCTTTCGAATGATTCGGTTCAAGTAACCATTGCTCACTTCACACCCAGGTTCGAACCCTTGGATGTCCCCTGGCGGCATCCCCCGTGCTTCTGTCCCCTTTCAGCATCCTTTTACGTGAACCCTGTTGTTTCTTCCGGCTTTTCTCGCTTGTTTAGCGATCCTGAGAGACCGCGTCTGTAGTCCTCAAGGTGGAATCCAGGTGCGAATAGAATGGATCCCCTACCAGGGCTCTGACGTGTCAAATTGGTCAGGGGCGAGAGCAAACCCGATCCCTTTTTCTCGATGTTCGGTTCGTCACTTTGGCATGTGGGGCCCCTGTAGATCAGTAACATCACCTCTTTACATCCCCTCAGAACAGGACATGGTTTTTTGAGAGGTGCAATATAAGTGTCAAATTGATTTGTAGACTTTTTCAACACTACAAACTTTTTGAGACTTTGTTGATACTTTTCTTAAAACCCGAGTGCAAGGCAGGCGAAACCAGATATGGTTGTAGATGAAAGAGCGAAGGAAGCAACTGTAGCCTACGGTTAAGGGAAGCCGTCAGGGAATGTCTCATACGCCGTAGTGTGGCTACTAGTTCCCGCAGGTATTGGTGTCTGGGAGAATCTCTCTTACTGGGCTGGTTCGCCTGGGAATAAGCTAACCCCTACCAAGCAAACTCCGGCTTCAGCGCCTTAACGCAAGTAGTGTAGTCAGTTAAGCCGTAATGTGGCTACGGCTTGACTAAGCCTACTTCTTTCTCTCCTCTCTATGAAGCAGCATCCTCTGTTTGCTCCGCTCGTGTCTCTCTTTCATGTCACTACTGGATCAACGACAACTCACTGTTGGGGATAACTACCAAGTAATAAGCAGAACAACCTTACAAAACGTATCTCTTTGGCGTTGTGAAGCTAACCCGATTATCAACAGCAGAAACAGAATCAACTGAAGCCGATGAAACATAACCAAACTCAGAAGAAACTGCTGCTGCTTCATCTCGATCAGATGCTTACTTGGCTACTTAACCTCTAGACTAGGCTAAAGTATTGACTGGATCTAAACCTCCATATGAAGAGAGTTTATGTTCCGTTAGCGGTAGCAGGCGCATTCTTTCTTGCGCAGGTGCTGTGAGAAAGAGATCCTTCTTCTGGTAAGTAGGCTATCGGTAGTTGTGCAAATTCGTATCGTTGGGCCATTCACGTAGGTGCTCAGTCGAACTAAGTTGGTCTTGCTTGGCTTGGGACTCCACTCTTAAGTAGTGAGTCTTCTTCAACTAGCCATACTTAGACTTAACTTGATGTTTCGTAACAGAGTGGAAATGCAGCAATTGAGGACTCAGTAGACGCAGGATCAGAGGGTTCCATCAGTAGTTGAATAATCAGCAGTTTCTTCAGTTTCAGCAGTTTCTTCTCTGATCCGTCAACAAGCTCTGGCTTTGAAGCCGACTCCTAGATCAAGTTACGTGTTGTCATCTCCTCTCTTGCATTGACTAAGCCTACTTCTCCTCGTTACGAGGTGAAGGAGTTGGATCAGGCTGGCTCAACATCAGTACTACACGAGCCCCCACAGGCATAGAAGGTTCATAAGGTAAGCTTGTTGCCTTGCGTGTGTGGGTTCCATTGGCTTACTTATACAGCGACACAGAGTTCATCCACGTGTCGTAGTGCGCTAGTTTTCTACGGAGCTAATAGAGTAAGTTAAAGTAAGGCGTAACTAAGAACTATACACTAAATGAAACTTTAGAATAAGAATGGAAAGCGCTTTCTTTGATCGAACACCAAAGTGCCTTGGACACCTATAACAAGGAGTAGGCTTAAAAGCCGGAGCAAGGACTTTCTTTCTTTAGCTCAACATCGTACACAGCCCCTCCGCTACGCTCCGGTGAACGTACCGGTCAAGCCCTTTCCCAAAGTGCTTTCCCTTTTCGTCTAGCCTGTTCGTTCAAGTGAGTGATTAGTTGTTATTCACTCAGGAGATTGAAGAAGAATAGTCGAGAAAGAAGAAAGCGTCCGAAGAGCCGTACGAGGCGGCTCACTCTCGGACAAAGCGAGCAACGGCTTTATCGAAACAATGGAAGGGACCGATGGAGAATGAAAGAAGACATGCCGAAGAGGAGGAAATCTGAGCTAACTACATACACTAAGATTCGTATCTAAAAAACAGATCCTCTGTTCCTAGCCTGACTCGGGACTCCAAACAACCACTACCTGGCAAAAAGATGAAAATCGCAATATCGATGGTGGTCGGTCATGACACACAGAAGAAAACCTAAGACATAAGAAATAACGCGTTGCATCTGATGGGAAAATCCACCATGAGCATTAGCCCACTCTCGATGGCAAGGCAAGGGACAGCCATATCAAACCGGGAAAGCAGCCATGCACAATCACCCGTGAAGGCAGACAGATCCGTCAAACAGACTTTTCCTTCGTACAACTCCTGACATCCAATCCAAGAGATTAACAGTACCTTCTACTAAACCTGACTTCCCGCCCAAGCCTTCCACGGAGAAGACAGGACCAACCACTCAGAGTATTCAAGCTCTAATGAAAGTAGAAGAAACCATAACTTACTCTAACAATAAACTCCTAGAGAATTAATGAGGCAAGGTTAGGGGGGGACTACCCACTCCGAAGAAAG